AATTGAAATTCAATTTCTTGATCTGTATCTTCAATTTTTGGAAACTTATGAAGTTCTTCCATCAAGCCTTGATCAATGAACCTACAAAATCCGTCAAATTGTATCTGACTAAACCCTGGTATTGTATACATTCCCTCATTTCCATCCCGGAACATCTTAAGTTTTCCGTTTATCGAAAAAATCCAACTATTGGCTCACTCTTCGTTGAACCATATAGATTGATCTAGCAACGATGGAATGTATATTTTGCTCATTTGAACAACATGAAATTTTATCCAACCCCATATACATATATATATGTACTAAATACGTATGAACGGAGGAATAAAAAAAAATGTGACTCAAATTCGAATTTGCGACAGATACAAATGGAAATGAATTGATAAAACATTCCTGGAAACAAAATTCTGCCACTTAGACTTATGGAGTCTTGTATAGAATATCAAAATAGATCCAATTTCTACTTTATGATATTACGACCAGATTGGGTACCATAAATGGATTCGGAATTGAATCTGTTCTCTATGAGTGAGATAAAGACAGAATAATCAGGAACCGTCTAGAGTTGACTTTGATTTTAGCACTTAATTTATTTCATCGATTCCGTTGTTCAAAAAATGATTCGCAGAGAGAAAAGATATTTCTACCCATTTGTTAATTAGTAGAATACGATTGAAGTGCGTAAGAGAAGTCATATTTATTAAGTACATGCAGATATAACTATCTAGCTATCCGTATATCCCATCTTTTATCGAAGTTCCCTTGAGGCAACATAGGTCGTGCTATATCCAAATTTCGATTTTATATTCAATATATTCAATGAAAAATGCAAGCACGACGATTTCCTAATAGGAATATGTAGATAAGATACCTGACTAGGTATCCGTGTAAGAATTTCTGTTCCGGGGTTTACATATACACATAATTGTTGTTATAATTGAAATTGAAAAGGATTAATTATGGAAAAGAATTGAGACTGATTAGTCGTATATCAATTTGATCTCCTTATGTCATTAAGGAAACCAAATTGGAGATCAAAATCCAAGAACCATTCATGAATTCACAGTCATTAATGCTTCCAACTTGCTCTGAATTTTGGATTCTGTGACTGGAAATCCATTTTTCTCTTTCAATAGAAAAAAGGGGGAAAGCTTTTATTTAGGTGTTGTGTGTTTTGAAATACAATCAATCTAAGAGAACAACAGGACCCAATCAAAAAAAAGAAATGGTTCAGCAATTCCCCAGAATATTTCCATCTATATCTATTTTGTATCGTTTTGGCGGCATGGCCGAGTGGTAAGGCGGGGGACTGCAAATCCTTTCTCCCCAGTTCAAATCCGGGTGTCGCCTGATTAACAAAAGACTCGGAATTTCTTACCCTACTAAACTAATAGAACTCACAAAATTCTTGCCTGGCAGAAGCAGAGGTAAGGGGCGGGGACTGTCGATACCCAATTTTAAGAATCGGGGGGTTGACTTTCAATTATTTCTTCAAAAATCGGGGTGTGACCCAAACCTGTACCATACCAATATGAATTACCAATATAAATAAAGAAATACTCACTTAATTACGGATTCCTGATGCGTTCAGGCCATTGATTTGATTTATCAATCGAATCAAATCCATAGTAAGATTCAATTGTGAGATTCAGAACTACGAAAGTCAGGGACCGTAAATCCGTGTATCCAAAGGAAGGTTCCTAAGAGACTGTAAATCCTTGCTCCTAGGATCCAAGAAGGGGTTATAGGAAGGACTATAAATACTTCCTAATTACCTTACCCTACTAGTGTTTACTGACTGAGTCTTGAAGTAGATTGGGTAGGCTGGTGGGGAATCCAATTAGGAGTTGTGGAAAGAACTGAAGATACTTTGTATCCATACAAACTCATGAGAGTCTCTGAGTGCTCAGGTTTTCAATTAATATTGTATGGGTGATTGACTTTTATAGAATAAAAGTGGAAAAAAGTGCTTTCGTTGGGGTAACCCCGCCAAGAATGTAATAGGGTGTCTTCCAATTGTTTCACATTTCACAGAAGTAGAGACAGTAAGGCTTAGATGGGAAATTAGGAGTATGTGATATATAGTTATATATCTTGATGGTATATTTTATTTTCTGCTTTTTGTTTATGAAAGGCAACAATAGGTCTTACTATTCCTACATATTCCATTAGTCACATTCCCTTGAGACTTCCAAGGGGCAACGGTGTATCTTGCTTGTACTTAGTGCTTTCCAATTCCACCAGAAATCATATAGGGACTTGTTACGGGTGTATTCATTGGATTGGTTCATCAAAAACGTTAGGTCAAAATCCCATTTTGACTCTGCACCATTGATTCCACTATTATTAGTGATCAAGAATGGAATAATTCCTTCATATTCATAGAGATAGGGGACACGATTCACATGGATATAGTAAGTCTCGCTTGGGCTGCTTTAATGGTAGTCTTTACATTTTCCCTTTCACTCGTAGTATGGGGAAGAAGTGGACTCTAGGGGTA